AATTTCGAATCCGTATGGGAATCCTAATATTCTTGCAGAATTTATAGCTGGCCAATTAAAAAACCGCGTTTCTTTTCGAAAAGCAATGAAAAAAGCTATTGAATTAACTGAACAGGCGAATACAAAAGGAATTCAAGTACAAATTGCAGGACGTATCGACGGAAAAGAAATTGCACGTGTTGAATGGATCAGAGAAGGCAGAGTTCCTTTACAAACAATTGAAGCTAAAATTGATTATTGTTCCTATACAGTTCGAACTATTTATGGGGTCTTAGGAATAAAAATTTGGATATTCGTAGACGAAGAATAACAAACTTTATTTGTCTTTACATTTTATCCAATGATAAAAAATAAAAACTATGTAGTATAACACTATACAGACAGCAATAAAAAACAGATAGCAATAAAAAAATTAAAGTCTTCTTTTTTTTAAGAAAAAATCAGCAATTCTATAAAGTTAAATAAAAATTTCCATCTAAACTCCTTTGATATAATTGCTATGCTTAGTGTGTGACTCGTTAGTTTAGGATTCGATTAGACTAAGAAAAAAAAAAAAATAAAAAAGAACTTACCTATAAGATAAGAGCAACTAATAACTATAGCATTAATAAATAACCTAAGCAACTCATTGCTTCGCATTATCTGGATCCAAAAAAATCAGTCAAGATATGATAGACTGATCATATAATTGTAGCAACTGAATTTTTTTTTACAAAAAAAAAAAAAAGAATAACGAAATATTATTTTATTTTTATTATACGTTATGAAAGGTAATCGAAAAGTATGCGGATAAATGGAAGGATGAAAGAAAGAGAGAAAAAATTTGAATATTAATGATCTATTATTCCAATTTGGAAAGTCTATGAGGTCACTGTAATAAAAACAATGTAATAAAGCATGAATACAGATTCATTCATAATAATTAAATAAATCTGTTCGTTCTGAAAACAAAAATTAAGAGCCTTGAGCCAATAAAAACTGAGAAAATTGACTCAAAAATAAATTAAAAAAATGAAATGAAAAATTTCAGGTAATAGCTCCATTGTAGAATTCGGGCCTAATGATTAATCAAGAGGCGATGGGAACGACGGAACCCATGAATATAAAGGATTCAATTGAAAAATAAATCTTAGTAATTCATTGGACAGGATGGCGGAATAAACCATAAACTTTATTATCTATTCTGATTTTTATTCTGAGACCTCGTGGGATAAACATCAAACTTAAATAGATATTGAAAGAGTAAATATTCGCCGGCGAAAAAATGAAAAAGATAAAAGAAAATAAGGAGTTTGTTAGAATATTCTAACTCTAACAAAAACGACATTCGAGATAATGATATTACGTTATTTTTAAATAAATATAAATAGAATTCATCTTGGATTCCATTTTGAAAAAGACATACACAAATTTAGAAGAGATCAGATGAAATTTCAAAAAAGACCATGATTAATAGGATTAATCATTAACTACATCTATATATTAATACAAGCTTTTTTAGTACTTTTATTCGCGAGGAGCTGGATGAGAAGAAACTCTCACGTTCAGTTCTGTAGTAGAGATGGAATTTCTAATTTAGAAAAACCCCATCAACTATAACCCAAAAAGAACCAGATTTCGTAAACAACATCGAGGAAGACTAAAAGGAATAGCTTCTCGTGGGAATCGTATTTGTTTTGGCAGATATGCTCTTCAAACACTTGAACCCGCTTGGATCACATCTAGACAAATAGAAGCAGGGCGACGAGCAATGTCACGAAATGTACGACGTGGGGGAAAAATTTGGGTACGTATATTTCCAGACAAACCAGTTACAGTAAGACCGGCGGAAACGCGTATGGGTTCTGGGAAAGGATCCCCAGAGTATTGGGTAGCTGTGGTTAAACCAGGTAAAATCCTTTATGAAATGGGTGGTGTACCCGAAAATATAGCCAGAAAAGCTATTTCAATAGCGGCATCAAAAATGCCTATAAAAACCCAATTCATTATTTCTGAATAGGAATATAGAATGAAAAAGCTACATAACATTTAAGGATAAAAAGATTATCGGTTTTATTTTTTTGACAAACAATATTTTTTTACTTCGTCCTTTGTATTAAAAGAAGAGATACAAAAAAATGATATGATTCAACCACAAACCTATTTGAATGTAGCAGACAACAGCGGGGCTCGAGAATTGATGTGTATTCGAATAATAGGAGCTAGTAATCGCCGATATGCTCATATTGGTGACGTTATTGTTGCTGTAATCAAGGAAGCAATACCGAATACTCCTCTAGAAAGATCAGAAGTGATCAGAGCAGTAATTGTACGTACTTGTAAAGAACTCAAACGTAACAATGGGACGATAATACGATATGATGACAACGCCGCAGTTGTCATTGATCAAGAAGGGAATCCAAAAGGAACTCGAGTTTTTGGGGCGATCCCGCGGGAATTGAGACAATTAAACTTTACTAAAATAGTTTCATTAGCTCCTGAGGTCTTATAAGACCTAAATATCGATAGTTAGTATAGGATTAAAAAAATGGTATTGAAATAAAATTAATTAATCGATTGTGTATCACGCATATACCCTTAATAATTAAATATTAATAATTTAATTCATATATTAATATATAATTCGTCTATATCTATTATCTATATATAAATAAAAATATAAATAAAAGAAAAAGAACATGTTGATTATATCAAAATTCTAGAACAATAAGGAATTTTAACTTATCATGGGGAAAGACACTATTGCTGATATAATAACCTCTATACGAAATGCTGACATGAATAGAAAAGGAACAGTTCGGATAGGGTCGACTAACATCACCGAAAGCATTGTTAAAATACTTTTACGGGAGGGTTTTATCGAAAACGTAAGGAAACATCGTGAAAACAATCAATATTTTTTGATTTTAACCCTAAAACATAGACGAAATAAGAAAGAATCCTATAAAACTATTTTAAATTTAAAGAGAATAAGTCGACCGGGTCTACGAATCTATTCTAACTCTCAACGAATTCCACGAATTTTAGGCGGAATAGGAATTGTAATCCTTTCGACTTCTCAAGGTATAATGACAGACCGAGAAGCTAGACTAAAAAGAATCGGTGGAGAAATTTTGTGTTATATATGGTAATCCTTCTAATATAAAAATTGGATATCCGGAATTTACCATTTGTCAAAAAAGAGGGTTGTGTAATACCACCCCTGCTAAAAATAAAAAATTTTAGCAAGTTCTTAGGTATAAATTAATCAGGGGACAGCCGCTTTCTAGACTCCATAACAAGGATTCAAAAGAGTAAGTGGTTTTTTCAATTTCAACATTCCTTTCACGAAGATACAATTAAAGATTCAAAAATATCAAATAAAGATTCAAAAATATCAAAAAACCTTTCTTTCGTCCAACAAAACAATAAGTATATTCACATAATTAAGGAAAAATAACTATGAAAATAAGGGCTTCCGTTCGTAAAATTTGTGAAAAGTGTCGACTAATCCGTAGGAGGGGACGAATTATAGTAATTTGTTCCAACCCGAGGCATAAACAAAGACAAGGATAATCTTACTAAAGGAAATCAAATAAAGGAAAGGGCACTTCCAAGGAGCAGGCAAAAAAAGTCCGTTTTGACATGAAATGGATATATCCATATATTTCTTGTGAAATGAAAAAATATGGCAAAACCTATATTAAGAATTGGTTCACGTAAAAATACACGTAGTGGTTCACGTAAAAATGTACGTAGAATACCAAAGGGAGTTATTCATGTTCAAGCAAGTTTCAACAATACCATTGTGACCGTTACAGATGTACGGGGTCGGGTTATTTCTTGGTCCTCCGCGGGTACTTGTGGATTCAGGGGTACAAGAAGAGGAACACCTTTTGCTGCTCAAACCGCAGCAGGAAATGCTATTCGAGCAGTAGTGGATCAAGGTATGCAACGAGCTGAGGTAAGGATAAAAGGCCCTGGACTGGGAAGAGATGCAGCATTACGAGCTATTCGTAGAAGCGGTATACTTTTAAGTTTCGTACGAGATGTAACCCCTATGCCACATAATGGTTGTAGACCCCCTAAAAAAAGACGTGTATAGAACTAAATAAAAGCTGAAAGGGTTTCAAGAGAAATAAACGATTCAATGATCTGATCAAATAAAATTACTATGGTTCGAGAGAAAGTCAAAGTATCTACTCGGACACTACAGTGGAAGTGTGTTGAATCAAGAAGAGACAGTAAGCGTCTTTATTATGGACGCTTTATTCTGTCTCCACTTATGAAAGGTCAAGCCGACACAATAGGCATTGCGATGCGAAGAGCTTTACTTGGCGAAATAGAAGGAACATGTATTACACGTGCAAAATCTGAGAACATACCACATGACTATTCTAACATAGTAGGTATTCAAGAATCAGTACATGAAATTTTAATGAATTTGAACGAGATTGTATTAAGAAGTAATCTATACGGAACGCGCAACGCGCTTATTTGTGTCAAAGGTCCCGGATATATAACTGCTCGAGACATAATTTTACCGCCCTCTGTGGAAATAGTTGATAATACACAGCATATAGCTACCTTAACGGAACCTATAGATTTGTGTATTGGATTAAAAATCGAGAGGAATCGCGGATATAGCCTAAAAATATCAAATAACTTTGAAGACAGAAGTTATCCTATAGATGCAGTATTCATGCCTGTTCAAAACGCGAATCATAGTATTCATTCTTATGGGAATGGGAATGAAAAACAAGAGATTCTTTTTCTAGAAATATGGACAAATGGAAGTTTAACTCCTAAAGAAGCACTTCATGAAGCCTCCCGGAATTTGATTAATTTATTTATTCCTTTTCTACATGTAGAAGAAGAAACGTTCTATTTAGAGAACAATCAACATCAAGTTACTTTACCCCTTTTTCCTTTTCATAATAGATTAGTTAACCTAAGAAAAAAAAAAAAAGAACTAGCATTTCAATATATTTTTATTGACCAATTAGAATTGCCTCCCAGAA